TGGAAAGAATTGGAGGAAGAGGAACCCACAGGGAATGAATGGGAAGATCGAAAAGTTGGAAGAAGAAAAGATTTTTTGCTTAGACGCATGGAATTGGCTAAGCATTTTATTCGAACAAATATAGAACCAAAATGGATGGTTTTGTGTCTATTACCAGTTCTTCCTCCTGAGTTGAGACCAATCTATCATATAGATGAGGATAAACTAGTGACCTCGGATATTAATGAAATCTATAGAAGAATTATCTATCGGAATAATACTCTTACAGATCTATTAACAACAAGTATAGCTACGCCAGAAGAATTAATAATATCTCAGGAAAAATTGCTACAAGAAGCCGTGGATGCACTTCTTGATAATGGAATCTGCGGACAACCAATGAGGGATGATCATAATAGAGTTTACAAGTCGCTTTCAGATGTAATTGAAGGCAAAGAAGGAAGAGTTCGCGAGACTCTGCTTGGTAAACGGGTCGATTATTCAGGGCGGTCCGTGATTGTCGTGGGCCCTTCACTTTCATTACATCGATGTGGATTGCCTCGCGAAATAGCAATAGAACTTTTCCAGGCATTTGTAATTCGTGACCTAATTAGAAAACATCTTGCTTCGAACATAGGAGTTGCTAAGAGTCAAATTCGGAAAAAAAAACCGATTGTATGGGAAATACTTCAGGAAATTCTGGATGACCATCCTGTATTGCTGAATAGAGCGCCTACTCTGCATAGATTAGGCATACAGGCATTCCTCCCCGTTTTAGTGGAAGGGCGCGCTATTTGTTTACATCCATTAGTTTGTAAGGGCTTCAATGCAGACTTTGACGGGGATCAAATGGCTGTTCATGTGCCTTTATCTTTGGAAGCTCAAGCAGAGGCGCGTTTACTTATGTTTTCTCATATGAATCTTTTGTCTCCAACTATTGGGGATCCGATTTCGGCACCAACTCAAGATATGCTTAGTGGACTCTATGTCTTAACGAGTGGAAATCGTCGGGGTATTTGTGTAAATAGGTATAATCCATGTAATCGTAGAAACTATCAAAATGAAGATAATAACTATAAGTATACAAAAAAAAAAGAACCCTTTTTTTGTAATCCCTATGATGCAATTGGAGCTTATCGGCAAAAACGAATCAATTTAGGTAGTCCTTTGTGGCTGCGGTGGCGACTAGATCAACGCGTTATTGCTGCAAGAGAAGCTCCCATCGAAATTCACTATGAATCTGTGGGGACCTATTATGAGATTTATGGACACTATCTAATAGTACGAAGTATAAAAAAAGAAATTCTTTATATATATATTCGAACCACTCTTGGTCATATTTCCCTTTATCGAGAAATAGAAGAAGCCATACAGGGGTTTTGGCAGGGCTGTTGTAATTCTATGCTACCAACGGGAATTCGAGTCTCTCCGGGTTAACTAGGACCATAATTGCAGAATTTCTACGTGAATCAAGATCTAGAAAAGGAAGTTTTCCAATCACTGACTCAAGCCCATTGTCAAATTCTACTCAGCGCAATATGGAGGTACTGATGGCAGAACGGCCCACTCAGGTCTTTCACAATAAAGTGATAGACGGAACTGCCATGAAACGGCTTATTAGTCGATTTATTGATCACTATGGAATAGGATATACATCACATATCCTGGATCAAGTAAAGACTCTGGGTTTCCGACAAGCTACCGCCGCATCCATTTCATTAGGAATTGATGATCTTTTAACAATACCTTCTAAAAGATGGCTAGTTCAAGACGCTGAACAACAAAGTTTTATTTTGGAAAAACACCATCATTATGGGAATGTACACGCGGTAGAAAAATTACGTCAATCGATCGAAATATGGTATGCCACAAGTGAATATTTGCGACAAGAAATGAATCCTAATTTTCGGATGACCGATCCTTTTAATCCAGTCCATATAATGTCTTTTTCGGGAGCCAGAGGAAATGCATCTCAGGTACATCAATTAGTAGGTATGAGAGGATTAATGTCGGATCCCCAAGGGCAAATGATTGATTTACCCATTCAAAGCAATTTACGCGAAGGACTGTCTTTAACAGAATACATTATTTCTTGCTACGGAGCCCGTAAAGGGGTTGTGGATACCGCTATCCGAACATCAGATGCAGGATATCTCACGCGCAGACTTGTTGAAGTAGTTCAACACATTGTTGTACGTCGAACAGATTGTGGCACCGTTCGAGGTATTTCTGTAAGTCCTCGAAATGGAATGATGGCGGACAGGATTTTTATCCAAACATTAATTGGCCGTGTATTAGCAGATGATATATATATAGGTTCGCGATGTATTGCTACTAGAAATCAAGATATTGGGGTTGGACTTGTCAGTAGATTCATAACTTTTAGAGCACACCCAATCTCTATTCGAACCCCCTTTACTTGTAGGAGTACATCTTGGATTTGTCAATTATGTTATGGCCGGAGTCCAGCTCATGACGACCTGGTCGAATTGGGAGAAGCCGTAGGTATTATTGCAGGTCAATCTATTGGAGAACCGGGCACTCAATTAACATTAAGAACTTTTCATACCGGCGGAGTATTTACAGGGGGTACTGCAGAACATGTGCGAGCCCCTTCTAATGGAAAAATAAAATTCAACGAGGATTTGGTTCATCCGACACGTACACGTCATGGACATCCTGCTTTTCTATGTTCTAGAGACTTGTATGTAACTATTGAGAGTGAAGATATTATACACAATGTGTGTATTCCGCCCAAAAGTTTTCTTTTAGTTCAAAACGATCAATATGTAGAATCAGAACAAGTGATTGCTGAGATTCGCGCGAGAACATCCACTTTGAATTTGAAAGAGAAGGTTCGAAAACATATTTATTCTGACTCAGAAGGCGAAATGCACTGGAATACTGATGTGTACCATGCACCTGAATTTACATATGGTAATATTCATCTCTTACCAAAAACAAGTCATTTATGGATATTATTAGGGGAGCCCTGGAGATACAGTCTAGGCCCTTGTTCGATCCACAAGGATCAAGATCAAATGAACGCTTATTATCTTTCTGTCAAGCCAAGATATATTGCTAACCCCTCAGTAACTAATAATCAACTCAGACACAAATTTTTTAGTTCGTATTTTTCTGGTAAAAATCAAAAAGGAGATAGGATTCCTGATTATTCAGAACTGAATCGAATGACATGTACGGGTCGTTGTAATCTCAGATATCCGGCCATTCTCGACGGTAATTCTGATTTATTGGCAAAGAGGCGAAGAAATAGATTCATCATCCCACTCGAATCGATTCAAGAAGGCGAGAACCAACTAATACCTTCTTCAGGTATCTCAATGGAAATCCCCAGAAATGGTATTCTCCGTAGAAATAGTATTCTTGCTTATTTCGATGATCCTCGATATATAAGAAAGAGCTCGGGACTTACTAAATATGAGACTAGAGAACTAAATTCAATCGTCAACGAAAAGGATTTGATTGAGTATCGAGGAGTCAAGGTATTTTGGCCAAAATACCAAAAGGAAGTAAATCCATTTTTTTTTATTCCCGTGGAAGTCCACATTTTGGCCGAATCTTCTTCCATAATGGTACGGCACAATAGTATTATTGGGGCAGATACACAAATCACTTTCAATAGAAGAAGTCGGGTAGGCGGATTGGTCCGAGTGAAGAAAAAAGCAGAAAAAATGAAACTGATAATCTTTTCTGGAGATATCCATTTTCCTGGAAAGACAAATAAGGCATTCCGATTGATACCGCCAGGAGGGGGAAAACCAAATTCCAAAGAATACAAAAAATTGAAAAATTGGCTCTATATCCAACGAATGAAACTTTCCAGGTATGAAAAAAAGTATTTTGTTTTGGTTCAACCTGTAGTCCCATATAAAAAAACGGATGGTATAAATTTAGGAAGACTTTTCCCGCCGGATCTCTTGCAGGAAAGTGATAATCTACAACTTCGAGTTGTCAATTATATCCTTTATTACGACCCAATTCTTGAAATTTGGGACACAAGTATTCAATTAGTTCGGACTTCTTTAGTGTTGAATTGGGACCAAGACAAAAAAATCGAAAAGGCCTGCGCTTCCTTTGTTGAAATAAGGACAAATGGTTTGCTTAGATATTTTCTAAGAATCGACTTAGCTAAGTCACCTATTTCTTATACCGGAAAAAGGAACGATCTGTCGGGTTCAGGATTGATCTCTGAGAATGGATCAGATCGCGCTAATGTCAATCCATTTTCTTCCATTTATTCCTATTCCAAGGCAAGGATTAAAGAATCCCTTAATCCAAATCAAGGAACTATCCATACGTTGTTGAATCGAAATAAGGAATCTCAATCTTTGATAATTTTGTCATCATCCAATTGTTTTCGAATAGGCCCATTCAACGATGTAAAATCTCCCAATGTGATAAAAGAATCAATCAAAAAGAACCCCCTAATTCCAATTAGGAATTCGTTGGGCCCGTTAGGAACAGGTTTTCCAATTTATAATTTTGATTTATTTTCCCATTTAATAACCCATAATCAGATCTTGGTAACTAACTATTTGCAACTTGACAATTTCAAACAGATTTTTCAAATACTTAAATATTATTTACTGGATGAAAATGGTCAAATTTATAATCCCTATTCATGCAGTAACATCATTTTGAATCCATTCCATTTGAATTGGTATTTTCTCCATTACAATTATTGTGAAGAGACATCTCCAATCGTTAGTCTTGGACAGTTTCTTTGTGAAAATGTATGTATAGCCAAAAAAGGGCCGCATTTAAAATCGGGTCAAGTTCTAATTGTTCAAGTTGACTCTGTGGTAATACGATCAGCTAAGCCTTATTTGGCTACTCCAGGAGCAACTGTTCATGGACATTATGGGGAAATCCTGTACGAAGGCGATACATTAGTTACATTTATATATGAAAAATCAAGATCTGGTGATATAACGCAAGGTCTTCCAAAAGTGGAACAGGTGTTAGAAGTGCGTTCGATTGATTCAATATCGATGAAT